GCTCGTGTAGCTTAATTAAAGCATGACACTGAAGCTGTTAAGATGGGCCCTAGAAAGCTCCGCAAGCACAAAGGTTTGGTCCTGACTTTTCTGCCAACTCTAGCTAAACTTACACATGCAAGTATCCGCGCCCCCGTGAGAATGCCCTATAGTTCCCTGCCCGGAAACAAGGAGCTGGTATCAGGCACACTCAATTCATGCCCACGACACCTTGCTCAGCCACACCCCCAAGGGTACTCAGCAGTGATAGACCTTGACACATAAGTGAAAACTTGACTCAGTTAAAGCTAAGAGGGCCGGTAAAACTCGTGCCAGCCACCGCGGTTATACGGGAGGCCCAAGTTGTTAGAAATCGGCGTAAAGGGTGGTTAAGAACAAGCTTGACACTAAAGCCGAACGCCTTCCGGGCTGTTATACGCATCCGAAGGTAAGAAGTTCAATTACGAAAGTAGCTTTATATATTCTGACCCCACGAAAGCTAAGACACAAACTGGGATTAGATACCCCACTATGCTTAGCCATAAACATTGACAGTTTAGTACATTTTCTGTCCGCCCGGGTACTACGAGCATTAGCTTAAAACCCAAAGGACTTGGCGGTGCTTTAGACCCACCTAGAGGAGCCTGTTCTAGAACCGATAATCCCCGTTCAACCTCACCCTTCCTTGCTCGTCCCGCCTATATACCACCGTCGCCAGCTTACCCTGTGAAGGGTAAAAAGTAAGCAAAATTGGCATTGCCCAGTACGTCAGGTCGAGGTGTAGCGAATGGAGGGGGAAGAAATGGGCTACATTCCCTCAATAACACAGGGAACTACGGAAGATGCACTGAAACCCGTGCATCTGAAGGAGGATTTAGCAGTAAGCGGAAAGTAGAGTGTTCCACTGAAACCGGCTCTTAAGCGCGCACACACCGCCCGTCACTCTCCCCGAAACTTTACCCAAACATTAATTAAAATGCCAAAATCATAGAGGGGAGGCAAGTCGTAACATGGTAAGTGTACCGGAAGGTGCACTTGGATAACCAGAGCATAGCTAAATTAGAACAGCGTCTCCCTTACACTGAGAAGATATCCGTGCAAATCGGATTGCCCTGATGCCCATCAGCTAGCCCCCCCCACGAAAACTAACACACCCCTATCAATACCCCCTAATACCCTGACGTATAACCAAACAAATCATTTTTCCCCCTAAGTATGGGCGACAGAAAAGGAACCACGGAGCAACAGAGAAAGTACCGCAAGGGAACGCTGAAAGAGAAGTGAAACAACCCAGTAAAGCCTAAAAAAGCAGAGATTTAAACTCGTACCTTTTGCATCATGATTTAGCCAGTAACCCCAAGCAAAGAGGACTTTAGTTTGGCCCCCCGAAACTAAGTGAGCTACTCCAGGTCAGCCTATTATAGGGCAAACCCGTCTCTGTGGCAAAAGAGTGGGAAGAACTTTGAGTAGAGGTGATAAATCTACCGAACTTAGTTATAGCTGGTTGTCTGAGAAATGGATAGAAGTTCAGCCTCCCGGCTTCTTACTTCAGATTTCGTATATTACCCTGATTAGATTTCCAAAGAAACCGAGAGAGTTAATCTTAGGGGGTACAGCCCCTCAGATAAAGGACACAACCTTAACAGGTGGGTAAAGATCATATTTAACCTAAGGTAAAGCACCCCGGTGGGCTTAAAAGCAGCCACCCAATTAGAAAGCGTTAAAGCTCAGGTACACCAAACCTTCCATCGATCCCGATAACACAATCTCAACCCCCTTCTAATATCAGACTATCCACTGCAAACAGTGGAGAAATAATGCTAATATGAGTAATAAGAGAGTACAAGACTCTCTCCCTGCACAAGTGTAACTCGGAACGGACTAACCGCCGAATTTTAACGCCCCCAAACAAAGAGGGAAATGGATTACAAGCAAATTAACTAGAAAAACGTCCAAAGCAATTAGCGTTAACCCCACACTGGAGTGCTTTTAAGGAAAGACTAAAAGGGAAGGAAGGAACTCGGCAAACACTTTAAGCCTCGCCTGTTTACCAAAAACATCGCCTCTTGCAAAATCAACGAATAAGAGGTCCCGCCTGCCCTGTGACTATATGTTTAACGGCCGCGGTATTTTAACCGTGCGAAGGTAGCGCAATCACTTGTCTTTTAAATGGAGACCTGTATGAATGGCATCACGAGGGCTTAGCTGTCTCCCCTCCCCAGTCAATGAAATTGGTCTCCCCGTGCAGAAGCGGGGATAAAAACATAAGACGAGAAGACCCTATGGAGCTTTAGACGTCAGAGCAGCTCATGTTAAGCACCCCCAAACAAAGGGACAAACCAAATGTAGACCTGCTTTTATGTCTTTGGTTGGGGCGACCGCGGGGAAATATAAAACCCCCATGTGGAATGGGAGCACACACTCCTAAACCCAAGAGCTCCCGCTCTAATAAACAGAAATTCTGACCAACAAGATCCGGCACATGCCGATCAACGGACCGAGTTACCCTAGGGATAACAGCGCAATCCCCTTAAAGAGCCCTTATCGACAAGGGGGTTTACGACCTCGATGTTGGATCAGGACATCCTAATGGTGCAGCCGCTATTAAGGGTTCGTTTGTTCAACGATTAAAGTCCTACGTGATCTGAGTTCAGACCGGAGTAATCCAGGTCAGTTTCTATCTATGAAAGTGACCTTTTCTAGTACGAAAGGACCGAAAAGAGAAGGCCTCTACCCAAGGCATGCCTTACCCCTACCTGCTGAAGACAACTAAAGCAGGCAAAAGGGCACACCCCACTGCCTGAGAGAACGGCTAATTAAGGTGGCAGAGCTCGGAATTGCTAAAGATCTAAGACCTTTCCACGGAGGTTCAAGTCCTCTCCTTAATAATGCTCTATGCACTGTTTACCCATTTAATTAACCCCCTGGCCTTTATTGTCCCCGTTCTTCTAGCCGTTGCTTTCCTCACACTACTTGAACGAAAAGTCCTAGGTTACATACAACTACGAAAGGGTCCCAATATTGTTGGCCCCTATGGTCTCCTCCAACCTATCGCCGACGGAGTAAAACTATTTATTAAAGAGCCCGTACGACCCTCAACCTCCTCCCCCGTTCTCTTTTTACTTGCCCCAATACTTGCACTCACACTCGCTCTCACCCTCTGAGCCCCAATACCTATGCCATATTCAGTCATCGACCTCAATCTTGGGATCCTCTTTATCCTCGCCCTCTCTAGTCTTGCAGTCTATTCTATTCTTGGGTCAGGGTGGGCATCCAATTCAAAATACGCCCTCATCGGAGCCTTACGAGCCGTCGCCCAGACTATTTCATATGAAGTAAGCCTCGGCCTCATTCTTCTATGTGCAATTATCTTCACGGGGGGCTTTACCTTGCAGGTCTTTAACGTTGCTCAGGAAAGTATCTGGCTAATTATCCCAACATGGCCCCTCGCCGCAATATGATATATCTCCACACTAGCAGAGACCAACCGAGCCCCCTTTGACCTTACCGAAGGAGAGTCCGAACTGGTATCCGGATTTAACGTCGAGTACGCCGGCGGCCCATTTGCCCTATTCTTTTTAGCCGAATACGCCAACATCCTCCTTATAAATACCCTCTCTGCTACCCTCTTCCTCGGGGCCTCACACATCCCTGCACTCCCTGAACTAACCGCAATGAACTTAATAACCAAAGCAGCCTTACTCTCCGTTGTGTTCCTCTGAGTCCGAGCCTCCTACCCCCGATTCCGATACGACCAACTAATGCACTTAATCTGAAAAAACTTCCTCCCCTTAACACTAGCCCTGGTTATTTGACACCTCGCCGTTCCGATCGCTTTTGCAGGGCTCCCCCCACATCTCTAATACTTGGAGCTGTGCCTGAAGTAAAGGGCCACTTTGATAGAGTGAACCATGGGGGTTAAAGTCCCCCCAACTCCTTAGAAAGAAGGGACTCGAACCCTACCTGGAGAGATCAAAACTCCCAGTGCTTCCACTACACCACTTCCTAGTAAAGTCAGCTAAATTAAGCTTTTGGGCCCATACCCCAAAAATGTTGGTTAAAATCCTTCCTTTACTAATGAACCCCTTCATTCTCACCACCCTGCTATTTGCACTTGGCCTAGGAACCACAATTACATTTGCAAGCTCCCACTGGCTCCTTGCCTGAATAGGCCTTGAAATTAACACTCTAGCGATCCTCCCCCTCATAGCCCAACACCACCACCCCCGCGCAGTTGAAGCAACCACCAAGTACTTCATTGCCCAAGCTACAGCAGCCGCTGTATTATTATTTGCAAGTGCCACTAACGCCTGACTCGTCGGTCAGTGGGATATTCTACAAATGACACACCCCCTTCCTGTTACACTTATCACCCTTGCCTTAGCCCTAAAAATTGGCCTTGCCCCACTACACTCCTGACTCCCCGAAGTTATTCAAGGAGTCGACTTCACTACAGGCTTAATCTTATCCACCTGACAAAAACTTGCCCCCTTTATTCTTATTCTTCAACTTCAGCCCACTAACTCTTCACTTCTTCTAGCCCTAGGAATTGCCTCAACCCTCGTTGGGGGGTGAGGCGGGTTAAACCAAACCCAGCTACGAAAAATCCTTGCCTACTCCTCCATTGCCCACCTGGGTTGAATGACCCTCGTCCTACAGTTCTCCCCCTCCCTTGCCTTCCTAACTCTCATTATTTATTTCACCATAACATTCTCAGCATTCCTTGTGTTTAAACTAAACAACGCAATAAACATTAATTCACTCGCCACATCCTGGGCAAAAACCCCCGTAATTACTGCCCTAGTCCCCCTTATTCTTCTCTCCCTCGGAGGCCTCCCCCCACTCACCGGTTTTATGTCAAAATGGCTTATTCTTCAAGAATTAACCAAACACGGACTCATACCCCTGGCCACACTAGCAGCTCTTTCAGCACTCCTGAGCCTTTACTTCTACCTCCGCCTAGCATACGCCCTTACCCTCACCACATCCCCTAACACCTTAATTGGGACAGCCCCCTGACGTCACCCCACATCTCACCTAACACTCTCCCTTTCAACCTCCACAATTGCAACCATCTTACTGCTCCCCCTAACCCCCACAATTGTTATACTCCTCACCCTATAAGAGACTTAGGCTAAATCAGACCAGCAGCCTTCAAAGCTGTTAGCGGAAGTTAAAATCTTCCAGTCCCTGTAAAACTCGCGAGGCTTTAACACACATCTCCTGCATGCAAAACAGGCGCTTTAATTAAGCTAGAGCTTTCCTAGGCAGGCAGGCCTCGATCCTGCAAACTCTTAGTTAACAGCTAAGCGCTCAAACCAACGAGCATCTGCCTACCTTTCCCCGCCTCTAGAATACATGAAGGCGGGGAAAGTCCCGGTAGACGCTAATCTACTACTTTGGATTTGCAATCCAACATGTAAAACACCTCAGAACTTGATAAGAAGAGGACTCAAACCTCTGTATATGGGGCTACAATCCACCGCTTAAACCTCAGCCATCTTACCTGTGGCAATCACACGCTGATTTTTCTCAACCAACCATAAAGACATCGGCACCCTTTACCTTGTATTTGGTGCTTGGGCCGGGATAGTAGGGACTGCCCTAAGCCTGCTCATTCGAGCTGAGCTAAGCCAGCCCGGCGCTCTCCTAGGCGACGACCAGATTTATAATGTTATTGTTACAGCACATGCATTTGTAATAATTTTCTTTATAGTAATACCAATCATAATTGGAGGCTTTGGAAATTGACTTATCCCGCTTATGATCGGCGCCCCTGATATAGCATTTCCCCGAATAAACAACATGAGCTTCTGACTGCTCCCCCCCTCATTCCTTCTTCTACTTGCCTCCTCCGGGGTTGAAGCCGGAGCCGGCACTGGATGAACCGTTTACCCCCCTCTAGCAGGAAATCTTGCCCACGCAGGAGCATCCGTCGACCTGACCATCTTCTCCCTCCACTTAGCTGGGATCTCATCAATTCTTGGTGCAATCAATTTTATTACGACCATTATTAACATAAAACCCCCCGCTATTTCCCAGTATCAAACCCCCTTATTTGTATGAGCTGTCCTTATTACGGCCGTACTACTTCTTCTGTCACTGCCAGTTCTCGCTGCAGGAATCACAATGCTCCTAACAGACCGTAACCTGAACACCACCTTCTTTGACCCGGCCGGGGGAGGTGATCCTATTCTTTACCAACACTTATTCTGATTCTTTGGCCACCCGGAAGTTTATATTCTTATTCTTCCAGGATTTGGAATAATCTCCCACATTGTAGCCTACTACGCCGGTAAAAAAGAACCTTTTGGTTATATGGGCATGGTTTGAGCGATGATGGCCATCGGTCTGCTAGGATTCATTGTCTGAGCCCACCACATGTTTACAGTTGGAATGGATGTTGACACACGGGCCTACTTCACATCTGCAACAATAATTATTGCCATCCCTACGGGTGTTAAAGTCTTTAGCTGACTGGCGACCCTTCACGGAGGAACAATTAAATGAGAAACCCCCATGCTATGAGCTATCGGCTTTATTTTCCTATTTACGGTGGGTGGACTAACAGGTATCGTCCTAGCCAATTCATCTCTTGACATCGTTCTTCATGATACTTACTATGTAGTTGCCCACTTCCACTATGTCCTTTCAATAGGAGCAGTCTTTGCCATCATGGCTGGCTTTGTCCATTGATTCCCCCTATTCTCAGGGTACACTCTTCACAGCACCTGAACTAAAATCCACTTTGGTGTAATGTTTTTAGGAGTTAATATTACATTTTTCCCACAACACTTCCTCGGTCTAGCCGGTATGCCTCGTCGATACTCGGACTACCCAGACGCATATACACTTTGAAACACCGTTTCATCTATTGGCTCCCTTATCTCCCTCGCGGCCGTCATCCTGTTCCTCTTCATTCTTTGAGAAGCCTTTGCCTCTAAACGTGAAGTTCGTGCAGTAGACATGACCTTAACTAATGTTGAATGACTGCACGGCTGCCCGCCCCCTTATCACACATTCGAAGAACCCGCATTCGTGCAGGTAAAAATGCAATCTGTCGAGAAAGGAAGGAATCGAACCCCCATAAATTGGTTTCAAGCCAACAACATAACCACTCTGTCACTTTCTTATAAGACGCTAGTAAAACGGACGATTACACTGCTTTGTCAAGGCAGAGTTGTGGGTTTGACCCCCGCGCGCCTTGTCTAACTAATGGCCCATCCCTCCCAGCTAGGATTTCAAGATGCAGCTTCCCCAGTAATAGAAGAACTCCTCCACTTCCATGACCACGCCTTAATGATTGTATTTTTAATTAGCACACTTGTACTTTATATTATCGTGGCAACAGTCTCCACTAAATTAACCAACAAATATATCCTGGATTCACAAGAAATTGAGGTAATCTGAACCGTTCTCCCAGCAATTATTTTAATTCTTATTGCCCTCCCGTCCCTGCGCATTCTCTATTTAATAGATGAAATCAACGACCCCCATCTCACAATTAAAGCCATAGGACACCAATGATACTGAAGCTACGAGTACACGGACTACGAAGATCTTGGGTTCGACTCTTATATACTCCCCACACAAGACCTCGCCCCCGGGCAGTTCCGCCTTCTAGAAGCAGACCACCGTATAGTTGTTCCCGTTGAATCCCCAATCCGAGTCTTAGTCTCAGCTGAAGACGTACTCCACTCGTGAGCAGTCCCCGCCCTTGGTGTAAAAATAGACGCCGTCCCAGGCCGTCTAAACCAAACAGCATTCATTACATCTCGCCCAGGAGTCTTTTACGGTCAGTGCTCTGAGATTTGCGGAGCTAACCACAGCTTCATGCCCATCGTAGTCGAAGCCGTGCCTTTAGAATATTTCGAAAAATGATCTTCCCTGATACTTGAAGATGCATCACTAAGAAGCTAAACAGGATACAAGCGTTAGCCTTTTAAGCTAAAAAATGGTGCCTTCCAACCACCCTTAGTGACATGCCCCAACTAAACCCCGCGCCTTGATTCGCCATCCTGGTATTCTCGTGAGTAATTTTTCTCACTGTTTTACCTCCTAAAGTCATAGCCCATACGTTCCCCAACGAACCCACTCTTCAAAGCGCTGAGAAGCCTAAAACAGAGCCCTGAACCTGACCATGATACTAAGCTTTTTTGACCAATTTTCAAGCCCATTCTTTATAGGAGTCCCCCTTATAGCCCTTGCCCTTGTCCTCCCCTGAACTCTCTTTCCAGCCCCCTCATCCCGCTGACTAAACAACCGGCTGGTGACCCTTCAAGGCTGATTCGTCAACTCATTTGCACGTCAGCTTCTTCTGCCTGTAAACCAGCCAGGGCACAAATGAGCCCTAATCTTAACTTCACTAATAGTCTTCCTTCTTGGTCTAAACCTCCTAGGCCTCCTCCCCTACACTTACACCCCAACCACTCAGCTGTCAATTAACTTAGGCTTTGCCGTTCCCCTCTGACTAGCAACAGTCCTCATTGGGTTCCGCTATCAACCGAACTTTTCTCTCGCCCATCTTCTGCCAGAAGGGACTCCCCTCCTTCTTATCCCCGTTCTTATTATCATCGAGACAATTAGCCTAATAATTCGACCCCTGGCCCTTGGAGTACGACTCACCGCCAACCTGACCGCCGGCCACCTTCTTATTCAACTTATCTCAACAGGAATTTTTGTTCTTATCCCCCTACAGCCCACTGTAGCGATCCTCACAGGAGTCCTACTCCTAATGCTCTCAATACTAGAAGTTGCTGTTGCAGTAATTCAGGCATATGTCTTCATCCTTCTCCTCAGCCTCTACCTACAAGAAAACGTTTAATGGCCCACCAAGCACACGCATACCATATAGTCGACCCCAGCCCATGACCCCTTACAGGTGCAGTTGCCGCCCTGCTTATGACCTCCGGAACCGCAATTTGATTCCACTTCAATTCTATAACTTTAATTGCCTTAGGGACAGTACTTCTCCTTCTAACAATATACCAATGATGGCGAGATATTGTTCGAGAAGGGACATTTCAAGGCCACCATACACCCCCTGTTCAAAAAGGACTCCGATACGGGATAATCCTCTTTATTACCTCAGAAGTCTTCTTCTTTCTAGGATTTTTCTGAGCCTTCTATCACTCAAGTCTTGCCCCCACACCAGACCTAGGAGGGTGCTGACCCCCCACAGGCATTACCACCTTAGACCCATTTGAAGTCCCCCTGCTCAATACAGCCGTCCTTCTTGCCTCCGGGGTGACAGTCACCTGAGCCCACCACAGCATCATAGAAGGTGAGCGAAAACAGGCAATTCAATCCCTTACGCTAACAATTCTTCTTGGCTTCTATTTTACATTCCTTCAAGGCCTAGAATACTACGAAGCGCCTTTTACTATCGCAGATGGCGTGTATGGCTCAACATTCTTCGTGGCAACTGGTTTCCACGGCCTACATGTAATTATTGGCTCAACCTTCCTAGCAGTCTGCCTTCTCCGCCAAATTCAATACCACTTCACATCTGAACACCACTTTGGATTTGAAGCAGCCGCTTGATACTGACACTTTGTAGACGTCGTATGATTATTCCTTTACATCTCAATCTACTGATGAGGCTCATAGTCTTTCTAGTACTAAGTTAAGTATAAGTGACTTCCAATCACCCGGTCTTGGTTAAAGTCCAAGGAAAGACAATGAACTTGGTTACAACAATTCTTACCATTACTGCCATCCTCTCCACCATCCTGGCTATTGTCTCCTTTTGGCTGCCACAAATAAGCCCCGACTATGAAAAGCTCTCCCCATATGAATGTGGCTTCGACCCACTCGGATCGGCCCGACTCCCTTTCTCCCTCCGATTTTTTCTCGTGGCCATTCTCTTTCTTCTTTTCGACCTAGAAATTGCTCTCCTTCTACCCCTTCCTTGAGGAGACCAACTGCCCTTTCCCCTACTTACCCTCCTCTGAGCCCTCACTGTACTGGCCCTTCTAACCCTAGGCCTCATCTACGAGTGACTTCAGGGAGGTCTCGAATGAGCCGAATCGGTAGTTAGTTAAACGCATAATATTCGATTTCGGCTCGAAAGTTTATGGTTCAACCCCATAATTACCAGATGACCCCCATCCACTTTACCTTCTCCTCCGCCTTTATATTAGGATTAACAGGCTTAGCGCTTCATCGGACACATCTTTTGTCCGCCCTACTCTGCTTAGAGGGAATAATACTATCTTTATTCACCGCCCTTTCACTGTGGGCCCTTCAATTAAGCACAATTAGTTTCTCAGCCTCCCCCCTCCTCCTCTTGGCATTTTCAGCCTGCGAAGCAGGTGCAGGGTTAGCACTGCTAGTAGCCACCGCCCGAACCCATGGCTCCGACCATCTACAAAACTTAAACCTCCTACAGTGCTAAAAATTCTCATCCCCACCTTTATGCTAATTCCAACAATCTGGCTAGCTCCCGCCAAGTGACTTTGACCGACTGCACTTCTCCACAGCTTTGTTATTGCCCTGATTAGTCTTACTTGACTGATTAACCTCTCAGAAGTCGGCTGGACCTCCCTTAGCCCTTACCTCGCCTCAGACCCCCTTTCTTCCCCCCTCCTAGTTTTAACGTGCTGACTCCTGCCCCTTATGATTCTAGCCAGCCAAAATCACACCGCCTTAGACCCAATTAACCGACAACGAATATACATCACACTCCTCACATCATTACAATTCTTCCTAATTTTAGCCTTTGGTGCAACTGAAGTAATTATATTTTACATTATATTTGAGGCAACCCTAATTCCCACACTGATTCTAATTACCCGATGAGGTAACCAAACAGAACGACTAAACGCGGGGACCTATTTCCTATTCTACACACTGGCCGGCTCACTGCCCCTCCTTGTCGCCCTCCTCCTCCTTCAAAATTCTGCGGGGTCCCTCTCATTCCTAACCCTTTCATACTCCGCCCCCATCCAACTCCTAACTTACGGCGACAAATTTTGATGAGCAGCCTGCCTATTGGCCTTTTTAGTAAAAATACCTCTGTATGGAGTACACCTATGGCTTCCAAAAGCCCACGTAGAAGCACCCGTCGCAGGTTCTATAATCCTTGCTGCCGTGTTACTAAAACTAGGGGGTTACGGCATAATGCGCATACTCACAGTCTTCGAGCCCTCAACTGAGAAAATAAGCTACCCCTTTATTATTTTTGCCCTCTGAGGTGTAATTATAACCGGCTCAATTTGTTTGCGCCAAACTGACCTTAAGTCCCTAATTGCCTATTCATCCGTAAGCCACATAGGCCTAGTAATCGGGGCCATTCTAATTCAAACCCCCTGAGCTTTCACAGGGGCGCTCATCCTCATAATTGCTCACGGACTAACTTCTTCCGCCCTCTTTTGCCTAGCTAACACTAACTATGAGCGAACCCACAGCCGAACAATAGTCCTGGCCCGAGGTCTGCAAATGGCCCTTCCACTCATAACAACATGATGATTTATCTCAGCCCTAGCCAACCTGGCCCTCCCCCCACTCCCCAATCTCATGGGCGAATTAATGATTATCTCCTCCCTCTTTAACTGATCCTGGTGAACCTTGGCCCTAACAGGTGCCGGGACTCTTATTACGGCAGGCTACTCTCTTTACATATTCCTAATAACCCAACGAGGCCCACTTCCGACACACATTATCGCGCTAGAGCCCTCACACTCACGAGAACATCTCTTGATAACCCTCCACCTTCTTCCCCTAATCCTCTTAATCTTTAAGCCCGAACTAATCTGAGGGTGGGCTGCTTGTAGGTGTAGTTTAACAAAAACGTTAGATTGTGATTCTAGTAACAGAGGTTAAAACCCCCTCACCCACCGAGAGAGGCTCGCCAGCAACGAAGACTGCTAATCCTCGCCCCCTTGGTTGAACCCCAAGGCTCACTCGTCCACCTGCTCCTAAAGGATAACAGCTCATCCGTTGGTCTTAGGAACCAAAAACTCTTGGTGCAAATCCAAGTAGTAGCTATGCACCCATCTTCACTTATAATAGCATCCAGCTTAATTTTTATTTTTCTGCTCCTTTCATACCCTGTTCTAACAACACTCAGCCCAACCCCCCAAAAAAACGACTGAGCCCTTCTTAAGGTTAAAACAGCGGTAAAATTAGCTTTTTTCATCAGCCTCCTCCCCCTTTTCCTGTTCCTAAACGAAGGAGCAGAAGCTATCATCACCAACTGAAGCTGAATAAATACCCTAACCTTTGACATCAATATCAGTTTTAAATTCGATCACTATTCAATTATCTTTACCCCTATCGCCCTGTACGTAACTTGATCAATCTTAGAGTTTGCATCTTGGTATATGCACGCCGATCCCTACATAAACCGATTCTTCAAATACCTCCTTATTTTCCTTATTGCCATAATTGTCCTAGTAACTGCAAACAACATATTTCAACTTTTTATTGGCTGAGAAGGAGTTGGTATTATATCATTCCTACTTATTGGCTGATGATACGGACGAGCAGACGCAAACACCGCCGCCCTCCAAGCAGTCCTTTATAATCGTGTCGGAGATATCGGCCTGATCTTTGCCATGGCCTGAATAGCAATAAACCTCAATTCATGAGAAATGCAACAAATATTTGCAGCCGCCAAAGACCTAGACCTAACTTTCCCCCTCCTTGGACTAATTATTGCTGCCACCGGCAAATCTGCCCAATTTGGTCTTCACCCCTGGCTCCCCTCTGCGATAGAGGGCCCCACACCGGTCTCTGCCCTACTTCACTCTAGCACTATGGTCGTTGCAGGGATCTTTCTTTTGATTCGAATGAGCCCACTTATAGAAAACAACCAAGTCGCCCTAACGACATGCCTCTGCCTCGGCGCCCTGACCACTGTATTTACCGCCACCTGCGCCCTCACCCAAAATGACATCAAAAAAATTGTTGCCTTCTCGACATCAAGCCAATTAGGCCTAATAATAGTTACCATTGGACTTAATCAACCACAACTTGCATTCCTCCACATTTGCACTCACGCCTTCTTCAAAGCAATGCTTTTCCTCTGCTCGGGCTCGATTATTCACAGCCTAAACGACGAACAAGACATCCGAAAAATAGGAGGCATGCACCACCTAACCCCCTTCACATCCTCCTGCCTAACCATCGGAAGCCTAGCCCTCACAGGCACGCCCTTCCTGGCAGGATTTTTCTCTAAAGACGCTATCATTGAAGCCCTAAACAACTCTTACCTAAACGCCTGGGCCCTGGCCATGACTCTTCTGGCTACTTCCTTTACGGCCATCTACAGCCTGCGCGTAGTCTTCTTCGTTTCTATGGGACACCCTCGATTCTCCTCCCTCTCCCCTATTAATGAAAATAACCCCGCGGTGATTAATCCAATTAAACGACTTGCCTGAGGAAGCATTATTGCAGGCCTCCTAATTACTTCTAATATTGTTCCCCTTAAGACACCAATCATGACCATACCCCCGCTACTTAAACTAGCTGCCTTGGTAGTAACCATCCTAGGCCTTCTTCTTGCCCTAGACCTAGCATCACTAACAAGCAAACAATTCAAGCCCACCCCCCAATTAACCCCCCACCATTTTTCAAACATGCTAGGGTTCTTCCCAGCAGTGATTCATCGACTCATGCCCAAATTAAACCTAGCCCTAGGTCAGGCAATTGCAAGTCAAATAATTGACCAAACCTGATTTGAAAAAACAGGCCCGAAAGCCTTAGCCTCACTAAATGCCCCCTTAATTACAACAACAAGTAATACCCAACACGGCATAATCAAAACCTACCTCACCTTCTTCTTGCTCACTCTAACCTTCGCAACCCTCCTCCTCTTCATTTAAATGGCCCGAAGACTGCCCCGACTCATCCCCCGAACTAGCTCCATTACTACAAAAAGAGTTAATAATAAAGTCCAAGCAGCAATTATTAATATCTTTCCCCCCGACATATACATTAATGCAACACCTACAGCATCTCCCCGATGAACAGCAAGCTCATGAAACTCCTCTGCAGTAACCCAAGAAGACTCATACCACCCCCCATAAAAAGCTCCTACAAATCCTACCATAACTGCCCCGTAAGTTAAAATTGATAAAGCAACAGACCGGCTTCCGAGCCCCTCCCAGTGAGAATCAGCAGCAAGAGCCGCACAATAAGCAAATACAACCAGCATCCCGCCAAGATAAATTAAAAATAAGATAAAGCAAAGGAACGAACCCCCATGCCAAACTAAAATCCCGCACCCTGCACCTGCCGCCGCAACTAATCCTAGTGCCGCAAAATACGGAGAGGGGTTAGAGGCTACTACAATCAACCCTGCTACCAACCCTGATAACAACAAAGACATGAAAAAAGACATAATTCCTGCCGGGACTCTAACCCGGCCCCATGGCTTGAAAAACCACCGTTGTAACTCAACTACAGGAACCCTAATGGCAAGCCTTCGAAAGACCCACCCCCTACTAAAAATTGCTAACCACGCAGTAGTTGACCTACCTGCACCCTCCAATATCTCTGTTTGATGAAACTTCGGTTCTCTCCTCGGCCTCTGCCTGATTTCCCAGCTCCTTACAGGCCTATTCCTCGCCATACATTATACCTCAGACATTGACACAGCCTTCTCTTCCGTCGCACACATCTGTCGGGACGTAAATTACGGATGACTTATCCGCAACCTCCATGCCAACGGGGCCTCTTTCTTCTTTATTTGTATTTATCTTCACATCGGGCGAGGACTCTACTACGGCTCCTACCTCTACAAAGAAACATGAAATATCGGCGTTGTACTTCTCCTCCTTGTAATAGCAACAGCCTTCGTAGGCTATGTTCTCCCATGAGGACAAATGTCCTTCTGAGGGGCCACCGTCATTACCAACCTCCTCTCCGCTGTCCCCTACGTAGGCGGCACCCTCGTCCAATGAATTTGAGGGGGCTTCTCTGTAGACAACGCTACCCTAACCCGATTCTTTGCCTTCCACTTCCTTCTGCCCTTCATTGTAGCAGCCATGACTATACTTCATCTTCTTTTCTTACACGAAACAGGCTCAAACAACCCCCTCGGCCTAAACTCAGACACAGACAAAATTTCTTTCCACCCATACTTTTCTTATAAAGACCTACTTGGGTTCGCAGGCGTAATTATCTTATTAACCTGCCTCGCACTATTTGCACCCAATCTCCTCGGCGACCCAGACAACTTCACCCCCGCAAACCCATTAGTCACCCCTCCCCACATTAAGCCTGAGTGATATTTCCTATTTGCATACGCAATCCTCCGCTCAATTCCAAATAAATTAGGTGGAGTCCTCGCCCTCCTAGCCTCTATCCTAGTACTGATGGTAGTTCCTATCCTCCACACATCTAAACAACGAAGCCTTACATTCCGGCCGTTAACCCAATTCCTATTCTGATTACTCATTGCAAACGTAGCAATCCTTACATGAATTGGTGGAATGCCCGTTGAAGACCCATATATCGTTATTGGTCAAATTGCATCCCTTACGTACTTCGCCCTTTTCCTAATTATTATCCCCACAACAGCGTTAGCAGAAAATAAAATGCTAGGTCTACAGTGCACTAGTAGCTCAGTATCCAGAGCGCCGGTCTTGTAAACCGGACGTCGGAGGTTAAAATCCCCCCTACTGCTCAAAGAAAAGGGGCTTTAACCCCCACTATTGGCTCCCAAAGCTAACGTTCTACATTAAACTATTCTTTGATAAACCCCTGAAGCACCCAAACGCAACAACACCGCCTCAGCCCCCATGAATGGTGATATTTTATATACATTATTTAGAGCATGCATGTTGAAGCACAGATTCATTCTGTGTCACAACATGCATGCTCTAAATAATGTATATGTAATATCACCATTCATTTATACACAACAAAGCAAGGAATGATGAAATGGTCAATTATTTATCCCCAATCTTGACAAGTGAAGGCTATCTTACAATTAATGAGGACTAAAAATTAAGACCTAGCACTTTATTCATTAACAAATATATACCAAGAATCAACATCCTATTATGAAGAATAACAGGATGCAGTAAGAACCGACCAACCTGTGATTTCTTAATGCATACGGTTATTGAAGGTCAGGGACAAAGATTGTGGGGGTCGTTAAAATGAATTATTACTGGCATCTGGTTCCTATTTCAGGGCCATTAATTGAAATACCCCCTAATCCTTGTTAAAACTTGCATAAGTTAATGGTGTCAAACGGCTGGCGAGATGATCCCCCATGCCGGGCCTTCTTTCCAGAGGATATGGGGTTTTTTATTTTTTTTTTCCTCTTCACTGACATTTCACAGTGCACTTCGACGCTCTCTTATAAGGTGGTAATTATTTCCTGCATTTGCACAATAACTGAATTATTAAATGACTTTCTTCTAAGAATGCATTAATGAAGTCATGAGCATAACATGCTATTTTTTCCCCTAAAATTTCAATTAAAGGGTTTAAACACTCGTTTAACCCCCCTACCCCCCTAAACTCCGGGGATCCTTAACACTTCTGTAGCCCCCCAAAAAACGGAAAAGTCTGGAGCAGCAACAATCAACATCTAAAATGCATCTTTTTATACTATTAAAAATAGTGATCTCTTAGCTAAATTTCGCTACCCCCTTAAGATGCTGTTTTTTGAACATTACGTT